TGTTTGTTTTAAGATATTATACAATCAATCAAAGAAATGTATCCAATCCAAAGAGAAAGGTAAGGATTTCTTTTAGGAAATAGATTAAAGAAAAAAAACAGGATTCAAGCCCCCCCAAAAAAATAAAAAATGAAATATTTTCATATATTTTTTGTATCGTTTTGGCGACATGGCCGAGCGGTAAGGCGGGGGACTGCAAATCCTTTTTCCCCAGTTCAAATCTGGGTGTCGCCTGATCAACAAAAAAATAGGAATACCTTATTCTGTTTTGCTAAGATAACTTGACAAATCTTTTTCCAGCAGAAGTAAGGGACTCTTGATACTTGCTTGATGCTATAAGCATCTGGCGGTTCTGTTCTCTAAAATGAAAATGCTGTAAATCCTTGCGTCTAGGCTTCAATTCACGGAAAGATTATATTAGTGAATTTTGAATGAAAAAGAATCGTTAAATCTTGATATGACAGCTGTTATTAATGTAGTGTTTATTAACTGGGTCTTCAATTAATTTGGATAGACGAACGAGGAATTTAATTATTAGTTGCGGAAAGGTCGAAAGATATTTTATTCGTATACGAACTCATGAAATTCTATGTGTGCTCCTACAATCAATTTAATATTGATTGAAGAGATAATTGTCTTTAATGTAATAGACTATCTTCTGATTGTTTCACATAGACAAGCAGGAGACGTAACGTAAGGATTAGCTAAAATGCGAAATTAGGAGTATGTGATAGATAGTGATCTATCTTGACTCTATATTTTGATACTTTTGACTTAATGTAATGAAATGAAGGTCAACAAAAAAAAGACTAGGTCTTATTATTACTACATGTTAGTACCATTCCCTTGAAACTTCCAGGGGTGTATCTACGTATTTTGCTTGTGCTTAATGTTTTCCGATTCTACTAGAAATCATATAATAAACTGTTATAATTGTGAGTTTATTGGATTGTTTCATCAACGGTGTTGGGTTAGAATCCCCTTTTGACTCTTCGCCAGGGATTCCACTATTATTAATTATTAATGAACATAATAATGATTAGTGAACAATAATGGAATAATTCCTTCATATTTATAGAGATAGGGGATATAATGCACATGGATATAGTAAGTCTCGCTTGGGCTGCTTTAATGGTAGTCTTTACATTTTCTCTTTCACTCGTAGTATGGGGTAGAAGTGGACTCTAGAAGTACTACTAATTGAGTTGAAGAATCAAACTCAAACCATATCAATTGTTTTATAGATCGTTCTGCAAAGTCCTTTTTATTTTACTTTTTTATTTGTTTTTGGTTTCCCCCTCTTTTTTTTACTGTTCAAAGATAAAAAAAGAAATAGTTATGTTATTAAGTATATATAGACTTCCTATAGGAAACAACATAGACATAGTGGTTGTCCAACGATATACTACACATAATAAAATATTGCCTTGGGCAAGTCACATATTGCGCGTTCCCGCTTTTTTTATTCTTTTAGAAATCTTATTTATGTTATGCTTGCTTTATCGAACTCATTTCATATCATGGTTCAAACGTTAAAAATCTGTGGGCTTTACTAATCCTTTTCGAAATCCAAAGAGGTTCCCATGGAACTGAACTACTGGATCATCTGTCAACTGCTCAATCAATTACTTCTTCGGAATACTAAAAAAAGATTATGTGATTCTCTTGTTATTAATTTTAATAATTATTAATAATTATTAAAGGCCTATACTCTTTTTTTCCTTCATCGATTTGATTCTTTCAATGGATATCGTGATTCATATTGAATAGAATCAGAAATTCTAGGAATTCGAATCGTAAGAGTAAGAATTGCCCTTCGATTTTTTCAGATTGATGATTGGAATCAACACAAATTAAATAGATGAAGCAAAGAAATCGAATTGGTACGTTATGTAAATACATTACATATATGTAATTGATATCTATATGTAATTGATATCTATATGTAATTGATATCTATGAAGATACATATTGTAGATTGATCTATATTAAACCTCTATCTTTATACAGTACGACTTTATATACTACAATAACAATAATAAATATAAATATGGTAGAAAGATTTATATATTTCTTTCTACCATACTATCGAATCTCATAGAATACTGATGATTCTAGTCCGCTTATTTCATTTAAGACACTAAATTTGAATACTTTTCATTTTCTTTTTTCTTTTCAAGCATTGAGAAGAACTAAACAGTCAAGTTTCATTCAAATGAATCATTTTGGCTGACTGTTTTTACGTATATTATAAGTAAAAAAGCAGTAGGAACTAGAATGAACAGTGCAGTAGCAATAAATGCGAGAATATTTACTTCCATAATCTAATCGTTTCATTTTTAGTTAATTCGCAATAACTCGGGATTGAATCCCATAGAGCTGATAAATCTTTCGGCTGTAAATTCAATATTCAATGGGATGAATTACATCTCGATGATATCAAATCGGAGCAATATCATGAATAACAATATCTGAACTATAAAATTGATTCATCGTCGAGAATTAAATAGTATAACATAGGAAGATCTTTTATACATACCGAATTCCAATTTTTATTCCTGATCCGATCAATAATTTCTTTACTTTATCATTCTTTTCCATTCTTTCTTTTCTATAAGCTACGCCCCCCTTTGTACAATCATCTGATGAAATATCATATGACCACCTTTATACTTACTTACATTGGTTATAAAAAATCCCAATAAAATAACCAATAGAAGCGAAATGTAAAAAAGGAAGAAGTTTAGTTCTAACCCCCCCTTTTTAATGATCTAATCTTCTTTGGAAAACAAAGAAGGAGTATAATAAGGAGAGTCCGGGTATAAAAAAATCGAGTATTTCATCAAATTCATTAAAAAGTTTGTTCTTTCTTCGGCAAGAACCTTAAACTTAAAAAAGATTATTCATTCTCTCACAAAGAGAGATAGCCCTTGCTAAGAGAAATGGGATCCTTCTTTGAGCTTTATTTTATTAATATCCTATTTCCTTGGATTAATTATGAGATGCATATATCAAAAATTCAGTGTGAAATTTGAATTAGATAAATTGTTTCAAATTCACATTAATAATTGAAATTAGTAATTGAGGTTACAAAAAATCGGAGCCCTAAAGGGATATACTTTTCATCTTAAAAGTATTATATCAAAGTTACTATGTTAAATTTTTTTTTGTATCGTACAAATTCCATTTGTGTATAGACTCCTGGAAACATATAGTACCCTATTTCACAGATCGGGAATAATCGAAAAAGCCAGACTCCGTACGGTATCTCTTGGAATCCTGAATATGATTCTACCAATAATTGTACTAATCTACATATGTCTTTCTCCTATCAATCGGGACTAGTTGAATAAATGGGAATTTCCATATTTCTTTAATGAGAAATGTGAAACTCATAAATAAATAGAAACTAATAAATAAATAAAATAAGAGATAGAGGGTATCCCACTTGGGAATGAGATTCTGCTATGTGTTCTCCTTTTCACAGCAAATGCAGATGTATTTTTTTATTGGAATTGGATCCGTCGGGACTGACGGGGCTCGAACCCGCAGCTTCCGCCTTGACAGGGCGGTGCTCTGACCAATTGAACTACAATCCCAAGGAAATAAAATAAAGTGTACATCATACATATTCTTATGATTTCATTCAAATCCTTTATTTTTTATATATTTTATTTCGATTTTCGATATTTAGATTAGAATAAGTCGTATTGTAACAGAAACGCGAGTTATATATTGGATATCCACACGGATATGCACTTTAGCGGGAGCGTCTCAGGGATTGTTAATAATCCTTTTTATTTTTTATAATTTGATTCTTTTCCTTAGGCTTTATAGTTTCAGATCGTTATATGAATCTAGTATGAATCTATATCATTAGCAAGCAAGATCAGAATTTGTGAGATAAAATAAAGAGAGCAAATGAACAGCAGTAAAATATATCAGAAAATTGTAGTTTTTTTTTATTCTTCCGTATTCCGATCAGGCATTTCTGGGGAACAACAAATTCTATCATTTCGTGGTGGATCGGCGAATTATTGGGCCGAGCTGGATTTGAACCAGCGTAGACATATTGCCAACGAATTTACAGTCCGCCCCCATTAACCGCTCGGGCATCGACCCGGGAAGAAGAAATTCCAGGCTTATTGATAATCCATGATCAACTTCCTTTCGTAGTACCCTACCCCCAGGGGAATTCGAATCCCCGCTGCCTCCTTGAAAGAGAGATGTCCTGAACCACTAGACGATGGGGGCATACTTGCCCGATCATCATCATACTATATTCATAGTATGAATAGTTTTTTGAAATTGTCAATATAATGTGGTATGATTAAAGGTATGATTAAATCTGAAAGATCTTTCTCTCTTTCATGATTTCATAGAATCTTTTGATTCGTATTTATGAATCATTCATTCTAATCACCCTTCCATTTTTTTTTTAATATTATTCTCATTAAATAGATTCTATTTAATTTTAAATATTATATTTAAATATTATTAAATATTTTTAATGAATTAGAAATAGAATTCTATCAAAGAATAAAATAAATAAAAAAAGAAATCTAAGAATAAATAGATATTAATTATAAATCGATATTATGAAAACGATATTTATATGAAATATTGAATATTAAAAAAAAATAAATAAAATAATAAACTAAATAGGATAGGTAGAATAGAAATAATACGAGGTATAGGACCTTTTTGGAATGATTGGTCTGGCAGACCAGAAAGGGGAATTAAACTTCATTTCTTACACTTTCATTCATTGATTCATTCATTTTGTTAAGATTAGATAGACATATTTCTATCTTACACTAAGCCAGGAAGTTCAAAAAAAAAAAGAGAAATCTGAAAATTTGGGAAGAGGGATAGGGATCAACAAGTTATTGAAAATTGTTTTTCTCGAATAATTAAGTTTAAGTTCAGGGAACAAATAAAAAAAATCTTTTTATCAATGATTCGAGGAAATATCTTAGATCTGTGTTGAATTGGTAAGT